AAAGAAAAATATGAAATAGAGGATTCAATATAAAATAGAAATCTAATACTACTAATATATAGAATAAATAATATATAGATATAGATAAACTAAAGCAAGTCAAGTTTTTTTTAAGCTTTCGCAAAACAATCACAATTGATACAAGTAGATTTTTCAGTAAAGTACTAAATTAGTAATATTCCTAGCTCTAAAGCCCACTCCTTCCCCATACTACAAGCGAAAGAGAAAATGTAAACACTACCATTAAAGCAGCCCAAGCGAGACTTACTATATCCATGTGAATGATGTCCCCTATCTCTATGAAATGAAGGAATTATTCCATTATTGATTCATAATCATAGTGGAATCAATGGTGCAGAGTCAAAATAGGATTCTTACTTACGGCTCTTTATGAAACAATTTCATGAATCCACTCATAAAAAGTTCCTATATTTCTTATTCAAGAAAATCCTATTGAAATAGAAAGAATTGGAAAAAAAGAAGAAAATAGAATAAGAAAAAATCAAATAAAATATACAAATAGAAAGAAAAGAAAAATAGAATATAATGAAATAAAATATAAGATATAAGAAAAAAAAAGAAGAGCCATTCAACCATTCTGATTAAATTTATGAGCAGCACTAAGAGACTCTAGTGAGTCTGGATACAAAGTATTTTCAGTTCTTTCCACCCACAATTATTAAATGAATTTCCCATCAGCCTATCTAATCTAATTTCATCGCAGACAGAGTTAGTAGACACTACCTCAATATTAAGAAAGTTCTAGTGTAAAATAATTAGGGAGTCTTTCTAATCTTTTTTAGAATCCTTTCTTCAACCTTAGTAGCCAAAATAGAGTGTCTCTTAGGAACCTTTGGATACCAAGATTTCCGATTTCTTACTTTCATAGTTCTGATGCCCAGAATGAATTCTCACTATTTCTTTTATTTGATTCAATTCAGAATAGCCCAAACCAATCATTAATAAGATTGGGTTGCTTCAGATTTCTTGGTACCCGTTTTAGCCACACTCAGAACCCAGATTTTGAGAAAAAAGATGACAGTCTTTTATAGGCCCTACGGGTTCTCAAAATCAAGTATCGACAGACCTAGCCCTTGCCTATGCTTTTGCGGGGCAAGAATTCGTCAAGTTCGATCAACAGGATTAATAAATTCCAAGTATTTTTTTTTGTTGATCAGGCGACACCCAGATTCGAACTGGGGATAAAGGATTTGCAGTCCCCCGCCTTACCACTTGGCCATGCCGCCAAAAAATCCCATCCAAAATAGATAAAGAAATAAAGAAATTCTATATATTTATATTTATATTCTATTTATATTATATATATATATATATACTTAATACTTAGATTCCTTAGAATCTATCTATAATTTGATTCCTTATATTATATCTATAATTATAATTTCTAGAATTCTATTTATTATTATTCTATTTCTATTCCTCTCCTAATTTTGTTTTGATTTGAATTTTTTACTTTCTTAATTTCTTTTATTTTTGGATCTTGAATCCCATTGTACTTATCCTTTTCCAAAAAAGAATTCCTCTTTTTTATTGGATCCTGTTTCTATTCTTTTCTTCGATTGATTTTATCTCAAAACACGCGTCGCTTAAAAACTTACCTTCTCTTTTCACTTTTCTATAGATCTATCGAATCTATAGAAAAGTGAAAAGATTCCCGGCCCCGGTCACAGACTGTAAAATGCAGGGCAATTTAGAATAATTCACTCTTTACTTCATTAACTATTTACTTATTACTCTTTTACTCTTACTTACTTTTCTTACTTTGAATTAGCGAACAGCTCTTCAATTTGTATCTCCATTTGTATTCCCTTAATGGATGCAAAATCCAATTGATTTACGACTAATCATTATCAATTAGAATTATTCTAATTCTAATAAGATATATGTGTATATGTAAACCCCAGAACAGAAATCTTTATACGTGGATACCGAGCCCGGGTCTATTTCTTATGCACATATTCCTATATAGGATCATCGTGTTTGAATATTTCATTGAATATGAATAGAAGATAGACATTATGGTAGAGTGCGACCTAACCTATGTTGCACCAAGTTCAATTATGATAAAAGATGTGATATACGGATAGCTAGATAGCTATATCGGCATGTACTTCCTAAAGATTACTCCTATGACTATATACGTACGCAATCCCATTGTATCTTAGAGATTCTACTACCAAAAAAAGATTTGCGAATTCCTTTTTGAACATTCAATTGCGTGTGCTAAAAAAATGGAAACTCTATGCTGTTCCTGATTCTTCTGTTTTTATCTCATTCATAGAGAGCAGATTGAATCTTGAATTCATTGATTTTCTCTTTTTTTGTACCCTGATCGTAATATCATAATAAAAGAATTAGGTATAAATTGGATCAATTTTGATATCCGATAAAAGACTCCATCAGCCTAAGTGACAGAATTTTTCCCAGGAATGCTTTATCAATTTCCATTTCTTTCTATTTGTACCTGGCTCAAGCTCAA